ACCAAATCCACCCACATTAGGATTACTTGTTAATGGTTGATCAAGTTTGATAGATTCGCCCTCTGAAACACGAAGTTCTGGTCCTGGAGGGATAATATCAACCACTTGGCGTCCATCCAATGCATCCGTTATGGTTATTTCGTACCCCCCTTTTTCTTTTCGTATGATTTTGCTTACTATACCCGCTGCTGTAGCATTATAAACCGTATTGTTACTTTTTGTCCCGTCGGGATAAATCTGGCCCCTTCCCCTGTTACCACCTACGTATATTGGGTATTTTAAGAAGTGAACATCTTTATTAGTCGCGGGATCCGGGGAAAGAATAGGAAAGGTGATTTCACTATATTTCTTACCAGGAACAGGCCCTATCACAAGAATATTTTTTTTAGTGGGGCCGTAATTCTGAAAAGATAGATTGCCTATCTTTTCTTTCATCTCGGCAGAAATACGACTGAGGGGGGCTAATTCAAACCCTTCCGGTAAAATAAGAACGGCCCCTACATTCAACCCCCCCTTTTTACCATTAGCAAGAACTTGTTTCAGTTGCATATCATAAGGAATTCTAACAACTGCTTCAAACACAGTATCAGGAAGTACCGCTTGCGGAACCTCAATATCCACAGGTTTATTAGCTAAATGGCAATTGGCGCATACAATACGACCAGTGGCTTCTCGTGGATTTTCAAAACCCTGCTGCGCAAAAATGGGATATGCATTTGAAATGGAGGCCCGAGTTATTATATATATCATGAGTGATACGGAAATGAATCGAGTAATCTCTTCCTTTATCGAAGAAAAAGTATTTCTAATTTGCATGGTCCAATCGTTGATCCCGAAAATTTCTACAATAAAATTGGGTAGGTCGCTAGTATAGTTCCCTATCCACGATTTTGCTATTTACTGAAATAATTTTACTGGAATATAGGAGGAATCCTCTGAATGGGTAGAAAGAGTAAGGTAAGTACGACCTGGAATGCTTTGCTTAGGTACAAAGTAAGAAACATTCTAATTGACTCGTTTTTCAGTCATTCATTGAATGATAAATCACTACAAGTGACGGAGATACACGATTTAAATAAAGGAAAATCCAATATTTGAAAATTGTATCTAGAATGACTGGAAAAGTGGAAACAAGACCAGATATAATTTGATCATTATGAAAAAATCCAAAATCGTTATAGACATAGCCAATCATTAGTTCCCAACCGTGGGGCGAATGGAATCCGATACATAAATCGGTTACTAAAAGAATGGAAAAGGCTTTTATTGTGTCACTTAAATTATATAGGAATTCTTGAACCCAAGAATTAAGAAAAACAAGTTCTTCATTACCCAGAATAGAATAAGCACTTAGAATAACGAAACAGATTAGATTTGTCGAGAAGTGCAAAATTGTATGGATATGCTCCTCATCGTGTATCTTGATCAATTGGATTGTTTCTTTGTGGAGCCCCATACGAAACTTTTGTAGATGTCTTTCCGGGAATTCCTTTACCATTTCATCCAAGAGAAATAGCTCCTCTAATTCTATGAATTTTTCTAGAATACTCTTTTCTTGAATATCGTTCAAAAAAGTTTCGGATTGCCTAGTATTCCACCAATTAGTAACCCAAGATTCTAGACTTTTATTAAATGAGAGAGTGATCCACCGGGGCAAAAAGACTACAAATACTATAAATGAAAGATATCGAAGGGGAATAGATGCGCTCTTTTTTGTCATTTTTTCATCTGTGAATTGTCACCTCATTCGTTGACTCTATGCGATCTAATATTTCTATCAAGCATAAGTTCTATTATAAGGTATCGCGCCTATTAATTATTAATTTATTAATCGAGCCCCCATTTTTTAGTTGTGATTCAGAGGTTAGTCCTTGAATCTAGTGTAGAAAAAATACAGAAATAGAAGAAGAATCCACTTCGAATTCGAATTCAAATGAAGAAATAATAAAAAAATAGATTGTTTCCAGATATCTTAATTGATCAAATATTCGAAGTAATTACTCCTCTTTGATGAATGCCCGAAAGATTCAAATAAAGATTCCAATAATGAATATTTTTCGGATTTCGAAATGAAAGAACTCCCTGTTTATTAAAAAAGAAAATATCAAATTATTAAAAAAGAAAATATCAAATATTTCGAAAAAAAAAATTGACAGACAAAAACAAAAAAGGTTTCGTTTTATATTATGAACGCCACGTACACGTTTGCCTTGCTTTTGCCCCACGAGGCGTTCTGAAGAAACTTTAATTAAGTAAGTTATGCTTATAGAAAAAAGAGGATTCTTAGGGGTTTTCCTCTTGCTGAGAAAGCATTTTTTTGCAGTTTCTTTTTTCAAAATACTTCAATTGGTACACGCAAGAAATAGGCCAATTCCGCAGCCTTTTGCTCAATTTCCCGTGGAGTCAAATTCTCATCAGTACGAGTCAAGGGAACGTCTCCCAGGCCTCTGATTTCCATATAAAGGACACGACGAGCATAAATACCCTCTTTTACTTCTATTCTGATGGACTGAATATCTTTCATAAGGAATCGTAAAAAGATGCGGCGATTTTTTCCAGGAAATCCCCAACGAAAAATGCACACTATTCCTTCTTTTCTATCAAATCGATCATAACCGCTACCTACATTCCATGTAATTGTGCACCACAAATAGGAACTAATAAAGAGACCCGCGATCCCATAGAAAGACATTACGATCCCTTGTGGGAAAAAAAGGATTTGTTGAGACGGAAAGAAGGATATCAAATTCTTATCAAGATAACTAGAAATTCCAACCAATAAGAATCCTAATGAACCTAAAAAAAGGATAAACGCCCAGCAGAAATTACTTGTTTTGCGAGATCCTGCTATAAATTCTATCCATATATATTCTGATCGCCAACTCATACATAGTAGATCCAGTTGCATTTTATGGAATAACAAAAAAAAAATTTCACTTTACTTTTTTTTCCGAAGTAACTCTCATCAACTAGTACTATTCTGATGTGAACTTTTAGTAGTAATTAATCGAATTGGTTAGATATAATAAAATAAAAGCATCCCCTTCATATGATTCCCTATCAATAGCTACATACATATGGATAGATTTACTTTAATTTCAGACATGAGTTCGGATCCCAGCCTATTTTTTTTTTAATTGCTAGAATTCGTCTGTCCATATATCATGTTTACGCATGTATAAGATCTTTTTCATTTATGTTCGGAGAAAGCCACCCGTTATTCTTATACAATATTCTACTAAATGGATATCCTTGTTCGCTAAGTCTTGAAAAAAAAAAAACTAGATGAGATTTGACCACATCAGATTTAAAAAATCTTTTTTTTTTGAACATGAAGAGATAAAGAGGCCATTGCAATTGCCGGAAATACTAGGCCCACTAAAGGCACAAAAAGGGAGGGTAAGTTGTTGAGAATTGTCATAGAATGGGGTACCTCGATTTAATATTTGTACCTGTTATTGTTATAAGGATATCTTATAATAATTATAATTCATATTATAATTCGTATATTAGTATACTAAGTATATCGAAGTGAGTATATAGAATAAGTGCAAGCAATGTCGAACTAAATAAACGGACTTATTCATCTTTCTACATGAAATAGATGTATGTATGATAATCCACTTTCTTTATTATTCTTACTTCTTTTATTTTTATTCTTATATTGTTCTTATCTTCTTCTTCTAATTTCTTTTTTAATAAAAAAAGAGTCTCTTAAAAATTTAAAAATCTCTGAAAGATTCGTTAGAATCCGACCCAAGAGCAGGAATTCTTATAAAAAGGGGACTTCTTGGGAGATATAGAAAGATGCAAGATTCTATATTTTCTATATTTGAAATATATACATATAGAAGAGGCGAACAGAACACGAAATTCGTTTTATTTGCCTTGCCTCCTAATTCGAAGGAAGAACTCGCTGTTTGTGTTGTTGTTTTTTTACCGATATTGCTAATCAGCAATATCGGTAAAAAACAACAATTATCCGCATGATTCTTTCTACAATTAAAGCTTATGTCACCAAATAAAAATTCATTTTTTCGGTTTTTTTATTTTGATTCTGATAAACTAACTAACTAGTTGTTCGCCACAAAAAAAAGTTGAACTCAAGACTCTACTTGACTCTACTTGATTGAATTTTTATTGAAAGGAAAAAAGGCGTGGAGCTGAAATAGCTCACTCAGAACACCTTTTAAAGGGTTACGTGGTACGATTGGATCGAATAAGCCCTTATGGAATAAATATTCAGCCGCTTGTGAACCTTCAGGTACTGTCTTATTCAATGTTTGTTCAATTACTCTTTTACCCGCAAATGCAATATAGGCATTGGGTTCGGCAATAATGATATCCCCCAACATACCAAAACTAGCTGTTACTCCACCAGTAGTAGGAGATGTAAGAATTGATACATAGAATAACTTTTTATTTGATTGATAATCATATAAAGCAGAAGATATTTTAGCCATTTGCATCAAGCTCAAACTTCCTTCTTGCATGCGTGCCCCTCCGGAAGCACACACTAGAATAAGAGGTAAAAGTTTATTGGTAGCATACTCGATCAAACGGGTGATTTTCTCGCCTACTACGGATCCCATACTACCCCCCATAAACTGAAAATCCATAACCCCAATTGCGACGGGAATCCCGTTTAGTTGACCTGTACCTGTTTGAACAGCCTCTGTTAATCCTGTTTTTTTTTGATAAGAATCAATACGATCTTTATAAGGTTCCTCTTCTGAATGAAATTCAATGGGATCCAGAGAAACCATGCCGTCATCCATCGGATCCCAAGTACCTGGATCAACCGAAAGTTCGATTCTATCTGAACTACTTATTTTCAAATAATATTCGCATTGTTCACAAATATTCATTTTTGACTTCAAAAATTTCTTATAATTTAATCCATAACAATTTTCACATTGAACCCACAAATGCCTGTATTTTTGAGTTACATCGAGATTATTCGAACTTTTTCTTATAGTTAAATCACTACCATTCGTACT